AAAAGTAAAAAATTAATACAAAAATTAATACAAAAACGAAATATAATAATAGATAAGAAGAAATGCGACCCACCCCTACATATTTGATACCTTCTCCGAAAAAAAAACTGGTAAGGCCAAATCCGTTTATAATTCCATCAATTATTCGTCTATCAAAAAAATGAGTTAGTTCAGCTAATCCTCTTATACCCTGAATTAAAGATATTGTATAAAACGCGTCTATGTAACCACGATTATATGACCAATCATATATCACATATATTATTTTGTCCCACAGAATTCTATTAGGACCTCTTTTAACAAATAAATTTAGTAAGTTCCAATGTTTTAAAGATGAATAAAGGGGCTTATATAAAACAGATGCTATAAATATTCCTAAAAAAGCTATACTCACGGAAAAACTTGCATTTGTCACAAATTCATACCAATCGAACGAATCATTTGAATTCGGATGTAAAAGGTTTATGGACGGGTTTAATAATTTGGATAATATATCCAAGGCAGCTCCTTCTTGATTAAAAGGAATTCCTACGACTCCAATCAACAAAGTAAATATCCCTAACACAAACATGGAAAATAGCATAGTATCATCCGATTCATGGGGATAACTAAAAGTCTTTTGAGGACCAAAATGGGGAATAGTAAGAAAGGGTCGTATCATATTTTTTCCATTACTATCAATTTCATAATATGTCTTATTCCAAAAAAAAGAAGTCCTTTCATTATTATTCATTGTTAATAACCGAAAATTCTTTTTTTTGGGGACTTCTTTTCCCCATAGAGATATTGAATAGAAGGAGCTACTTTTTTGACCACTATAATTTTGGCAATTAACGTTTAAATGTCCTTCAAAAGTAAGTAAATAGATCCGAAACATATAAAATGCAGTGAATCCTGCTGTACAACGAGCTATTATAGCGAAACTTGGTGAATATAACCAACTATCATTAAGAATTTCATCTTTGGACCAAAAGCAAGCCAGAGGGGGAACACCACAAAGAGAAAGTGTACCTACTAAAAAAACAATTTTTGTAAGTGGTACATGCTTTTTTAAACCTCCCATAAGAACCATATTCTGACTTTTATCTGGAGAATATCCAACAATAGCTTCCATTGAATGAATAATTGACCCAGACCCTAAAAATAACAATGCTTTCGAATAAGCATGAGTAATCAAATGAAATAAGGCGGCTCGATAAGACCCCATACCTAGAGCTAACATCATATAACCCAGTTGAGACATTGTGGAATAAGCTAAACCTCTTTTAATATCTTTTTGAGCAAGAGCTAAAGTAGCTCCTAATAGTACTGTTATTATGCCTATTAAAGATATAAAATTCATTATATAAGGTATGATTAGAAAAAGGGGAAGAAGTCGAGCTACAAGAAAAATTCCCGCGGCTACCATAGTCGCGGCATGGATAAGAGCCGAAATAGGAGTAGGCCCTTCCATCGCATCAGGTAACCATACGTGGAGAGGAAATTGCGCAGATTTAGCAACCGCACCGGCAAATAAAAGAAAGGCACACAAGGTAAGAACTAAAAAATTAACCTCATTATTATAAATCAAGTTATTTAATATTTCGACCAAATCCCGAAATTCAAAACTACCCGTTATCCAATAAAGACCTAAAATTCCTAATAATAAACCAAAATCCCCTACACGATTAGTTACAAACGCTTTTTGACAAGCAGTAGCTGCAATAGGTCGTGTGAACCAAAAACCTATTAATAAATAAGAACACATTCCAACTAATTCCCAAAAAATATAAATTTGTATCAAATTAGAACTAGTAACTAATCCCAACATTGAAGTATTGAAAAAACTCATATAAGCAAAAAATCTTAAATAGCCTTGATCATGAGACATATAATTGTCACTATAAAAAAGAACCATAATTCCAACAGTAGTAATTAATATTAACATAATGGAAGTAAGTGGATCAATTAAGTGACCAAACTCTAAAGAAAAATCATTATTAATGGTCCAAGCCCACACATATTGATAGATAGAGCTTCTATTTATTTGATGAATAGATAAATAGACCGAAAGAATCATGACGAGACTTAACAAAAAAATACTAGGAAAAGCCCATATACGGCGAAGATTCTTTGTTGCCGTTGGAAAAAGTAGAAGTCCCATTCCGATTAACATAGGAACCGGGAGTGGAAGGAAAGGGAGAATCCACGAATATTGATATGTATATTCCATAAAAAACTATTTTATTCTTAATTAATTATTTCTGAGTCAATTCCGCGGCTCTTATCTATTTTTTTTTTTTAGGTTCAATAAAAAATCAAGATATGGAAAACTTAAATAGAATTTTCTATTCTTAATTATTGTGAATCTTTCTTCTTTCCAAAATCAAGAAGTTAGAATTGGTTAAATAGTATGAATATGACCACGTTAATATTAAATAAAAATCATTTTTTTATTTTAAATTGTAATTTAATAAAATTGGAATTTAATATTCCATTAAGGAACATTTTTATTTTATGAAAATAGAAAAAAAAAATAGACTTAAAGAAAACATGTATCCGTTGTTTTGATTAGCTACTAGTTTCATTCTAATTTTTAAAATTAGGGATACTCACTCTGACCAATTAATAGAAAAAAAGTCATTTTGAATTAGGTAGGGAAGGGTTGTCTTTTTAAACCTTTCGACGTATATTTATGTAATAAAATATGTAAATAGAGCACGACAAGAATAAACAAGGATATCAAAAAAAAACTTTTGTTTTTCAATTTTTATTCTATACAATATCTGAATCTGAAAAACAAAAAATAGAATTGTTTGAACAATAGATGTCTTTCACATCCAACTAGAGAAATTAATGACTTTTAAAAATTTTTCATGGCAGTTCCAAAAAAACGTACTTCTATATCAAAAAAACGTATTCGTAAAAATATTTGGAAAAAGAAGGCCTATTGGGCGGCGTTGAAAGCTTTTTCGTTAGCGAAGTCTCTTTCGACCGGGAATTCAAAAAGTTTTTTTGTGCGACAAATAACTAATCAAACGCTAGATTAAATTATCTTAACCTGAAAATGGTCTATAAGGTTTCATCTTTTTTCAATATATGTTTTATCATTTCTGGGTGGGGATCCTTAATTTTCCCCATCGGTCTATTTGTCACAATATTCAAATAAAAAACTAGAAAAGAAAATAAGAAAAAAGCTTTGATTTTGAGTCTATTTAGACTATATAAAAGAAAATATAAGATTTTTTAAGAAAAATCAAAGGGTTGTTCAAATTAATTGATTAAATTTAAAACTCGTTTTGCAACTTTCTGAATCAATATATTATTTTTTGAATTACTATATAATATCTATCCCTTGCTTTCAACTCTAAAGTCCCTTTCTTTTCATTTAGTTAGGTATTCGAATTTTTAGGTGAGTATTATTCATATATGAATAATATGTGAATTTGGAGTAATCCAAACTGGATCCGATCCTATGTTTATAACGGAAGATTGATCAATCTTTCTAATTACTAATTAAATTATTCAAAAGAATTTTTTGATTTAAAGTAGGTTAGTAGCAATTATCATAAAAAAAACTTTTTTTAGACAAGATGTTAAAAGCAATATATAATTAGTTTGATAAATCCTAAATGAGATTTTCTACAAGAAAAACAACAGTTAATACAAAATTCTACAAATATTTACATAATTCCTTCGACCTCGCAATGAGCTGTGATGTGATCCAACAAAATACTTTTTTTTTATTTTATAAAATAAATCAATGAAATTGGGAATAAATAAATTAATATTAGTTGAATTTGTATTAGTAAAAAAAAATGAAAAAAGAGAAAGAACTTTTTTGAGTTACATCCTTGGATTGAAGTCATAACTATTTTTTTTTATTTACAAAAATCTCAATTTTCAATCTCCGGAGAGCATAAACTAAGAAAACCCACTCAATTGAAATACCTTCAATTTGAATTTTCAAATTCAAAATATAATAAAAATAAATAAGAAATAGAATATATAATAAATAAAAGAATAAGGATAAAAAAATAAATATTTATTAGTGAAACTGGAACCTTTTAAAACGAAACGAGTTTTTCTCATCAATTTCAACTTAATTCAATCAAAATAAAAAAGATATTGGGTTGAATTGAATCCTTCAATCTCGACGATTCGAGAAAAATCGGTTATTATTATTTCAAGTACGCCGCTATGGTGAAATCGGTAGACACGCTGCTCTTAGGAAGCAGTGCTAGAGCATCTCGGTTCGAGTCCGAGTGGCGGCATGGCATCTTGTAAAAGAGATACAATAAGTCCTATAATGAATTCAATTCCGAATTTGAATTTCGTATAATTAATTGGTTTTTGTACCCACTTTTTTAAGAATTTTGATGATATTTTCTACTTTAGAACATATATTAACTCATATATCTTTTTCGATCGTTTCAATTGTAATTACAATTTCTTTAATAACTTTATCAGTCGATGAAATCCTAGGACTATATGATTCGTCAGAAAAAGGCATAATAGCTACTTTTTTCTCTATAACAGGATTATTAGTCACTCGTTGGATTTATTCGGGACATTTCCCATTAAGTAATTTATATGAATCATTAATTTTTCTTTCATGGAGTTTCTCCATTATTCATATGGTTCCGTATTTAAAAAAGCATAAGAATTGTTTAAGTCCAATAACCGCGCCAAGTACCATTTTTACCCAAGGCTTTGCTACTTCAGGTCTTTTAACTGAAATGCGTCAAGCCGAATTATTAGTACCAGCTCTCCAATCACAGTGGTTAATCATGCACGTAAGTATGATGGTATTGGGCTATGCAGCTCTTTTATGTGGATCATTATTATCAGTAGCTCTCTTAGTCATTACATTTCGAAAAGTCATAAGGACTTTTCATAAAAACAATAATTTTTTAAATGATTCATTTTCCTTTGGCAAGATCAAATATATGAATCAAAAAAGTAATGTTTTACTAAGCACTTCTTTTTTTTCTTCTAAAAATTATTACAGGGCTCAACTGATTCAACAATTAGATCATTGGAGTTATCGTATTATTAGTCTAGGATTTATCTTTTTAACTATAGGTATTCTTTCAGGAGCAGTATGGGCTAATGAGGCGTGGGGATCATATTGGAATTGGGACCCAAAGGAAACTTGGGCATTTATTACTTGGACTATATTTGCGATTTATTTACATACTCGAACAAATAAAAATTGGGAAAGTGTAAATTGCGCAATTGTGGCTTCTCTGGGCTTTCTTATAATTTGGATATGCTATTTTGGAGTCAATTTATTAGGAATAGGGTTACATAGTTATGGTTCATTTAATTTACATTAACATCTAATTGAATTTCAAATCTTTTTTTTTTACAGATCGAGACGAATACAAATAGGAACAGCCTATATAACTATAGAAACTAGTTCCATATGAACCGAAATAAAATTACTATTAATATAAAATTACTATTAATATAAGAATACAATATAGGAAAATTTCATGAAGAAAACTTCATGTAAACAGTCGAGAACCATTTGAATCACTACACTACTTGATTCAAAAGGTTCTCGCAAAGATAAAACCTATTTGATTACAATTCCAATTCATTTTTACTTAAGTGAAACTTAAGAGAAAAAAAGACTTCAACGAACAATAAAAAAAAAAGAAAAAATGAAATTCCTTTTTTCTTTTATTCATGAAAACTATCGATAAAAATAACTAGATATAATAGCTTCAACCTTGTCAACTGATAATGAGAGAACAAAATCCGGATAAATACCAATACCTATTATTGGTAGAAGGAGAGAGATCGAAACAAATAACTCTCTCGGACCAGAATCAAAAAAATAAGAGTTTGGAACATTAAATAGCTTGTATCCATAGAACATTTGGCGTAACATAGATAATGAATAAATAGGAGTTAATATCATTCCAATTGCCATTACAAAAGTAATTAGTATTTTTGTTATTAAAAAATATTTTTGGCTGTTGATTATTCCCAAAAATACTATCAATTCTGCAACAAACCCACTCATGCCCGGTAGTGCAAGGGAAGCCATCGATAAGATACTGAACATCGTGAATATTTTTGGGAGGGGAATAGCCATTCCACCCATTTCGTTGAAATAAACAAGACGTATTCTATCATAACTCGTTCCTGCTAAGAAAAAAAGAGCAGCGCCAATAAATCCATGAGAGATTATTTGTAAAAGGGCTCCATTGAGTCCTGTATCGCTTATCGAACCAATTCCGATAATTATGAAACCCATATGAGATACAGACGAATAAGCTATTCTTTTTTTTAAATTACGTTGACCAGGAGATGTTGAAGCTGCATAGATTATTTGTATTGCGCCTATTATAATCAACCAGGGAGAAAATATAGAATGAGCGTGGGGTAATAATTCCATATTGATCCGAACCAACCCATACGCTCCCATTTTTAATAAGATTCCGGCTAGAAGCATACAAGTACTATAATGTGCCTCCCCATGGGTATCTGGTAACCATGTATGTAAGGGTATAATCGGTGATTTGACAGCAAAAGCAATAAGAAATCCAATATAGAATATTATTTCCAGTGCCACAGGATACGATTGATTAGATAATGTTTCAAAATTTAATGTTGGTTCATTGGAACCATATAAACCGATACCCAGAACTCCTATTAATAGAAAAATGGAACCTACCGCAGTGTACAAAATAAACTTTGTAGCTGAATACAGACGTTTCTTCCCCCCCCACATAGATAGAAGTAGATAAACGGGAATTAATTCTAATTCCCACATGATGAAAAAAAGTAAAAGGTCTCGAGAAGAAAATGATCCTATTTGACCGCTGTACATTGCTAACATCAGGAAATGGAATAATCGGGAATCCCGAGTAACTGGCCAAGCCGCTAAAGTAGCTAAAGTTGTGACAAATCCTGTTAGTAAAATAGGTCCTATAGAAAGTCCATCTATTCCCAATCTCCAGTAAAAATCAAAAAAATTGATCCATTTATAATCCTCCGCTAGTTGAGTTAATGGATCGTCCAATTGGAAATGATAAGAGAATGTATAGGTCGTTAAAAGGAGCTCCAAAGAGGCAATACATATTGTATATCTTCGAATTACCTTATTTCCTCTATGAGGAAGAAAGAAAATAAAAGAACCTGCCACTATTGGTAAAACTACAATTATGGTTAACCAAGGAAAATAATTCGTGGTAAAGACAAGATAAAGCTAAACTTAGACAAAAAAACCCGTGCCCAAAATCGAAAATATTTATGAATATGATTTTTTTTTGAGTACGGGTTTTTGTCGGTAAAAAAAATCAACTGTATTCAAAATGTATTTAAGTGGTTTTTTCTGGAACGTATTTAATAGGCTAGACCCATGCTTCGAGTTGTTTCATGCCATAAATAAACTCGAACGCTCAAAAAATCGGTTGGACAGGCGGATTCACATCTCTTACAACCGACACAATCCTCGGTTCTTGGAGCAGAAGCAATTTGCTTAGCTTTACATCCATCCCAAGGTAT